ATTCTGAATCTATATTTAATATAATATACGGATCGTGCTGAATAAATTTAAGCAAAAAAAAAAGATGAAATCATTCCAATTCCAATGGACTTCAACAAATAAAAAACTTATTCTTAGGTAAATCAATTACGAAATGTTTTTGTATAATGACCAATATCTGTTTTACATCTTCTATGCGAAAATGTTCAATTTTCATAAGATCTTCTTGACTCTTATTCAAAAGGTCTAATAATGTATGTATATTGGACCTTTTGAGGCAATTATAGGTCCTCGAAGGCAATTCTAATTGGTCAATAAAAAAACATTTCAATTCGATTTCTTTTTTTTTTCTTAGTTTATCCAATCCATCATGAAAAGTGAAAAAGGGTAAACTAACCCTATTTTGATTGTCCTCTACATTTTTATCTTGTTCTTCTGCATGTAGAAACGGAATAAATAAATCAATCAAATTACGGGAGGCTTCGTAAAGTGCTTCTTTAGGAGTTAAACTTCCATTCGTCCATATTTCGAGAAAAAGTATCTCTTGTTTTTCATTCCCATTACTATAAGAATGAATACTATGATTTGCATTTCGAACAGGCATGAATACAGCATTTATTGGATAACTTCCTTCTTCAGCGTTATTTGGTGTTTTCATACGATATCCTCGATTACTCTCGATTTGTAATCCAATACAAAAATCAATTGGTTCCGTCAGGCTAGCTATATGCTGTGTAGTATCAACGATTTCCACAGAAGGTGGTGAGATGATGTCTTGAGCAGTTACATATCCAGGACCCTTGACGCAAATAGATGCGTCGCGAGTTCCATACAGATTACTTTTCAATACAATTTCTTTCAAATTCATTAAAATTTCATGTACGGATTCTTCAATACCTTCTATGGTAGAATATTCATGTGGTATCTTTTCAGATTTTGCGCGTGTAATACATGTTCCTTCTATTTCTCCAAGCAAAGCCCTTCGCATCGCAATGCCTATTGTATCAGCTTGACCTTTCATAAGCGGAGACAGAATAAAACGTCCATAATAAAAACGCTTACTGTCTTCTCTTGATTCAACACACTTCCACTGTAGTGTCCGAGTAGATACTGCTACTTCTTCTCGAAACATAGTCATATTATTTGATCCGATCATTTAATCATTTCTTTCTCTTGAAATTCGTTCAATTCTCAATTCTTATTTCTATATACGCCTTTTTTTAGGAGGCCTACACCCATTATGTGGCATAGGGGTTACGTCTCTGACAAAACTTAATAGTATACCACTTCTACGAATGGCTCGTAGTGCTGCATCTCTTCCAAGACCAGGACCCTTTATCATAACTTCTGCTCGTTGCATACCCTGATCTACTACTGTACGAATAGCGTTTGCGGCTGCGGTTTGGGCAGCAAACGGCGTCCCTCTTCTTGTGCCCTTGAAGCCGCAAGTACCGGCGGAGGACCAAGAAACAACCCGACCCCGTATATCTGTGATTGTTACAATGGTATTGTTGAAACTTGCTTGAACATGAATAACCCCTTTTGGTATTCGACGTCCAGTCTTACGTGAACTAATGCGCCCACTCTTACGTGAGCCAATTCTTGTTATGGTTTTTGTCATATTTTATCATCTCCTAAATATGAGTCAGAAATATACGTATATTTTATTTTCATGAAAAATGGGTCCTTTATTTGTTTGTGTATTGAGTCCTTTGGAGAGTCTCTTTTAATAAAAAATTTATCCCTGTCTCTGTTTATGCCTCGGGTTGAAACAAATTACTATAATTCGTCCCCGCCTGCGGATCAGGCGACATTTTTCACAAATTTTACGAACGGACGCCCTAATTTTCATATTTGTTTCTCCTTAATTTTATTTAAATTTGGAATCTACTCCTTCGAAGAAAAGAAAATAAGTCTCTTGAAATTTGGAACCTCCGATTGTATCCGAACGAGAGGAATGTTGAAAAGTCACTACGAACCCGAAACATACCATTGGAAAGTGATTCAGTAATTAAACCTTCATGAATCCATTTTTGTTCTTTCATTCCAGGTAACCCCTTTAATTATCAACTCATGGAGTAGGAGTGATATTAGACAACCTTTCCTCTTTTTTCAAAAAAAAAATAGGAAGTTTTCCTACGGATGCAATTCGTAGATCATAAAGATCACCATATATATAACAAAATTTCTCCCCCGATTCCTTCTAGTCGAGCCTCTCGGTCTGTCATTATACCTCGAGAAGTCGAAAGAATTACAATACCCATTCCTCCTAAAATCCTAGGAATTCGTTGATGGTTGGAATAGATTCGTAGGCCGGGTCGGCTGATACGTTTTAAAACAGTTCTATATGGCCCTTTTCTATTCCTTCTATGTCGCAGAGTTGAAACCAAGAAATATTTCTTGCTTACTCGATGTTTTCTCACATTTTCGATAAAGCCTTCGCGTAGAAGTATTTTAACAATGTTTTCAGTGATATTTGTAGATGCTATTCGAACCGTTCCTTTTTTATCCATGTCAGCATTTCGTATAGAAGTTATTATTTCGGCAATAGTGTCCCTACCCATGATGAACTATAATTATTGGTGCCTCCGGGTTTTTATATAATCAGCATGCTCTACTCTTTTTTTTTCATGAATTATTAAAGGTATATGCGTGAGAAACAATCTACTAATGCATTCTACTAATTAATGGAATCTAATTCAGTTCAGATATCTTACTATGAACCTCCCTTTTTTTATGTTTTATTATGTTTTCATCTATTAGTATTTATTTAGAATCTATTTATAATACCTCAGGAGCTAATGAGACTATTTTAGTAAAATTCAACTGTCTCAATTCCCGAGCGATCGCACCAAAAACTCGAGTTCCTTTGGGATTTCCTTCTTGATCAATGACAACTGCTGCATTGTCATCATATTGTATTATCATACCATTGTCACGTTTGAGTTCTTTACATGTACGTACAATTACAGCTCTGATCACTTCTGATCTTTGTAGAGGCATATTGGGAACTGCTTCTTTGATTACAGCAACAATAACGTCACCAATATGAGCATATCGGCGATTACTAGCTCCTATGATTCGAATACACATTAATTCTCTAGCCCCGCTGTTGTCCGCTACATTTAAATAGGTCTGAGGTTGAATCATATCATTCTTATTATTTTTCTCTTTTTTCTTTCAATGCTAACTAACTAAAGGGCGAAGAAAAAAAGAAGAAAGATTGTTTGTCCAGAAATAAAAAAACTGCGGTTTTTTCATCACAAGGCCCCTTTCCTTTCGTTCCATATCCCTATCCCGCAATAACGAATTGAGTTCGTATAGGCATTTTGGACGCAGCTATAGAAATAGCTTCTCTGGCTACAATTTCTGATACTCCACCCATTTCATAAAGTATTCGACCCGGTTTAACGACGGATACCCAATATTCGGGAGATCCTTTCCCCGAACCCATACGTGTTTCGGTAGGCCTTACTGTAACAGGTTTGTCTGGAAATATACGTACCCATATTTTTCCACCACGACGCGCATATCGTGCCATGGCTCGTCGCCCCGCTTCTATTTGTCTAGATGTGATCCAAGCGGGTTCAAGTGCCTGAAGGGCGTATCCGCCGAAACAAATTCGATTGCCTCGATAAGATATTCCCTTCATTCTTCCTCTATGTTGTTTACGAAATCTGGTTCTTTTGGGGTTATAGTTGATGGTTGTTTCTCAATGCCATCTCTACTGCAGAACTGGACATGAGAGTTTCTTCTCATCCAGCTCCTCGCGAATGAAACGATTCAATAATATTGTATATATTTTGAATTGAATGAATAATGAATCATGGAATTTTTTGAGATATAATCTGTCACGTACACGTAGGAATAAAATAAAATGAGAAATTCCATTTTATAATTAATGAATCTTCATTTATTTTTACCTTTATTTTATTTATTTTTATTGAATTGCCCAAAACTTAGCAATCCAGTAAGGCTTTCGCGGGCGAATATTTGCTCTTTCAACATCCCTTTCATTCGTAGGGGCGTTCCATGACCTATCAGAATAAATGAATTGGTTCTTGGCTCGTTCCGCCATCCCACCCAATGAATCATTAGGATTCGTTTTCAAGGGAATCTTCCTCAGTCACAGGTTCTGTCGTTCCCATCGCTTCTCGATTAATGACTAGGCCCGAACTCTGCAATGGAGCTCCTAATAAAATTTGTTCCTGAATCAATCTTCTCAGTCTTTATTGACTCGGCGCTCTTTATTCTTTTTTATTTTTCGTATAAATTGTATTCATATTCATCGAATCTAATTATTAATTATGGACGAATACATTAATGCTTTATTACATTGCCTTTTATAAGATAGTTCATAGACCATACATATTGGAATCATATATCATTGCTATTCTTTTTCTTTCTTTCTCTCACCCCTCCATTTATCCATATCCCTTTGTTTTTGCTTCACAACCTTATAGATTGATTTTTCTTTTATGTAAAAAAAAATGCTTCAGTTGCTACAACAATATGATCAATACATCATATAGCGACTGGTTCCTTGGATCCAGATAATACGAAGCAATGAGCTGGTTATTAGTTATATAGTTATTAGTTCATACTAGGGGATGGCCCTTTGTTTTTTAATCCTAACCTAACTCTAAATAAAAAACCAACGAGTCACACACTAAGCATAGCAATTATATGGAGATGGAGTCAATCGAATTGTTATTCAACCCTATAGAATTAAGAATTCGAAAAAATTCTCATTTTTTTGATTGAACGGAAAAAAATGAACGAGTTTGTGATTTTTTATTCAATTGCCGGATGGATGGAACAGAAAGACAACGAAAGGCCCATTATTCCTCGTCTGCAAATATCCAAATTTTGATTCCTAATGCCCCATAGATAGTTCGAACTGTATAGGAACAATAATCAATTTTGGCTCGAATGGTTTGTAGGGGAACCCTACCTTCTCTGATCCATTCGACACGTGCTATTTCCTTTCCGTCGATACGCCCTGCAATTTGTACTTGAAT